TTCGATTTTTTTTTATTTTCTTTTTTTATCTTATCCAATTTCTTATATTATATATTATATAATTTTTTTTTGTATTATTATATTTTATATTTATTATTATATTATATATTATTATATATAAATTATATATAATAATATACTATTTTTTAATATAAAATTTTTAATAATAAATATTTATTATTTATTTATATTATTAATAATAATGAATAAAAATATATTATTACTATAGTAATATACTATTAATATACTCTTAAATATACTATTAATATACTCTTAACATACTGTATATTAATTATATATAATCTATATTATTCGAATACTAATGTTAATAGAATACTAATGTAAATAATTTCGAATGATTATGATTCCTTATAGAAAGGATTAGTTCTATCTATTAGAAATGATTAATGTGTACTAAATATACAATTGAATCCATATTCAATTTGGTTTATTTTTTTGTTGAGTTATCTTATAGAAGATCCACGATACTCTAAGGAAAGGATAAGAAGAAAAATGAAAGATGCGATACAGATAAATGCACTCCAGACCATAATGAATGAGACATTCCTCTGTTGTCATTCCGAAAAGAAAGGTGGAAACTAAAGAAAAAAAAAAAAAAGAATTGACCGGTCGAGTATTCAAAATTGCAAAAAATGAGAGTAAGGGCGGCATATATATATATAATATATGATATATATCATATCCATCTATATTGAATTGGGGATAGAAAAATAATAGAATTATTTCTGATTGGATCAAAAAAAAAAATAAATGTGGGTCTCCCATAGAGATTAAAGAAAATACGAAAGAAATTGAAAGAGGAAGAAACACCCTTTATTTCTCTAGTTTATAGAGAAAAAATGAATATCTAATTTGCAAGATTTCAGCATAAAAAAAGGGGGGGTATGGCGAAATTGGTAGACGCTACGGACTTAATTGGATTGAGCCTTGGTATGGAAACCTACTAAGTGACAACTTTCAAATTCAGAGAAACCCTGGAATTAAAAATGGGCAATCCTGAGCCAAATCCTGTTTTACGAAAACCAAAAAGAATGGTTCAGAAAGCAAGAATAAAAAAAAAGGATAGGTGCAGAGACTCAATGGGAGCTGTTCTAACAAATGGAGTTTACCGCGTTGCGTGGGTAAAGGAATCCTGTTCTCGAGACTCAAGAAAGGGAAAGGAGAAACCTATGTACATACATATACATACTGAATACTATCTCAAATGATTAATGACGACGCGAATCTCTATTTTTTTATATGAAAAATAAAAAAGAAAGAATTACTGTGTGAATCAATTCGAAGTTGAAGAAAGAATCGAATATTCATTGATTAAATCATTTACTCCATCGTCTGACAAATCTTTTAAAGAACTGATTAATCGGAAGAGAATAAAGATAGAGTCCCATTCTACATGTCAATACCGACAATAATGAAATTTATAGTAAGAGGAAAATCCGTCGACTTTTGAAATCGTGAGGGTTCAAGTCCCTCTATCCCCAAAAAAGGACCATTTGACTACTTAACTTAACGACTTATCCTATTCGTTTTTTTTTATTTGGTATCGATTCCAAATTCATTATGTTTCTTATTCATTTTATTCTTTCACAAAGGTATCCAAGCGGATATTTTTTTTTCATTAACACAAGTCTGGTGTTATGTTATATAGGATACACGTACAAAAGAACATCTTTTCCTTTTTTTTAGCAGGGAATCCTATTTGAATGATTCAAAATCAGTAATATCATTACTCGTACTAAAACTTATAAAGTCTTTTTTTTTTTTAAAAAAAAAGTCCTGGATAATACTTTTTTTTATACCCCTTTACTTTAGTCTTTTTAATTGACATAGAACCAAAGCCTCTAGTAAAATGAGGATGATGCGTAAGTAATGGTCGGGATAGCTCAGCTGGTAGAGCAGAGGACTGAAAATCCTCGTGTCACCAGTTCAAATCTGGTTCCTGGCATATGATTAATTTGTATGAGTATCTATTCTACAAATGAATTGATATCTACAACTTAATTGATATGGATCGACATACATATTCATTAATAGTATAGATCGTGATACATACTTATCCATCTAGGTATCGGGAACTGGATTCCTTTGTTTTATATTATAGTTGAGAAAAATTTCTAGATTACTAGAAAGAGTATAAAAAGTGCCTATATGTAAAATATCCAAATTAGATTCTCTTTTCTCTTCTTTTTGATTTCTTTTGTTTTAGTCATTTTCATACCGTGTATACTCTTTTTTTTGAATCTAAAATCAAAAGGAGCATTAATAATTCATACCTATATGAAAAGTTCAATTAGTTGGTTGAAAGACCCAAGTAAAAGTCTAGTCTCAAGGAGTTAATGGATGGGAATAGGCAAGATGGGTCTTAGATGCAGTACAAATCGAATTTGATCCCTCTCATTTCTTGTTATTTTCTTTTTTCATATTCTATTTATTCGTTCTCTCCTACGTGACCTTCTAGAGCGCGTGTAAGTTATGTGCG